ATTTATTCATCAAAAGAGGTGTATCCTTTGAAGCTAGAATAGATTTTCCTTGATATCTAACATAATGCATATTCGGATCCTTGAAGAAGGATCGGATGTCCAGAAAATCAGTCCCAACAAAAACTTCAACAAGATGGTCTATTTTTACATAGAAAAGGATTCGCTCAAAAAAGACTCCAGAAGATGTTGACTGGAAATGCGAAGATTGATTGCGGATAAAAAGGAAGATAGATTCGTATTCACATACATAAGAATTATAGAGGAACAAGAAGAATCTTGAATTCCCTTTTAAAAAAAGGGTAATATGCTTTTTTGGAGTACTAAAACTATTCCAATACTCGTGTAGAAAGATACGTAATAAATGCAAAGAAGAGGCATCCTTCACCCAGTAGCGAAGGGTTTGAACCGCGATTTCCAAATGGATGGGATAGGGTATTAGTACATGTGACAAATAATCTAAATGTGAAAATTGGTCCTCTAAAAAAGGAAATATTGAATGAATTGATCGTAAAGTAGGAGATTTTGCTATATCTTTCTCTTTCCTTTCAAAGGAAGATAAAACTCGTAGCGAAAATGGAATTTCCACAATGACTGCAAACCCTTCTGATAGAATTTTCGAATACAAATTCTTATTGTGGCCCCAAAATGGATTTTGAACAGAACCATTAGCCGAAATAATCAAATGATTCCGTTGATACATTCGAGTAATTAAACGTTTCACAATTATTAAACTATATTTTTTGTCATAATCAACTTCATTTTCGAACAAAGTAGATCTATTTCTATTTAAACCATGATCATGAGCAAGTGCATAAATAGACTCCCGAAAAATTAGGGGGTATAGGAAGTCGTGTTGTCGAGATCTATCTAGTTCGAAATATCCCGGGAATTCCTCCATTTGAAATTCGATTTGAATCCAAGTTAGGAATTTGTTGGTTATGAAATGATACATAGTGCGATACGGTCAAAGCAAGGTATTCTAGTAATACAATAATAAATACCTCGGAAACAAATAGACTCATCAACGGACTCTCTATCCTCTCTTTCTTTTTCAATCTAATTAGTTTAGATTCGTTATAAGAGACTAAGATGGGTTAGGAATCCTTTATTTTTCACCCCAATCGCTCTTTTGATTTTGGAAAAACTATCTTTATCAATATGCTGCTTCTTTTACACATTTATGTCTAACCCAAAGCGGGCAATAGCTAATAGTTAGGACTCATAAAAAAAAAAAAAATGAATAATCATGGAAAAACCTTTCCCCATCCTGGCACTAATAGATTTTTAACGTGTAATTAGATCGGAGAACCGTTCAAATTAAGAACAGAAGCTCGTTGCTTTTTCTTTCCCTATAATGAATCGGGTTCCTAGGACTCTATCCATTTATTCACTCGACCCAACTCTGAATTTATTTCATTTTTTGCTTACTAAGAATGAAATATTCTCCGAATTTTCAATTGATACGACATGCTGCTTTTTCCATGCATTCCTTGCAGTTCAGGATCAGTCGTGGTCTTACAAACCCTACCGAAGATATGAATGAATCCATTCCTTCATACAAATGTGTAAAAGATGCTAGACGCACTTAAAAGCCGAGTACTCTACCATTGAGTTAGCAACCCCCCCCAAAAAAAACCAATTTACTATGTGTAGATACAATCGCAATAAAAATAACAAAAAGAATTCTTCTTTCTCTCACACAAAAACAACCTCGTGTATCACCAGCAATCTAATAAACCCATCTTTTTGATTTGAAATTAGTAGAATTCCCACACCCTTTTGAGTTGATTTGCTTTTGACTGACGTAAAAAACCAAACCTAGGGAAGATAAAGAGATGCGTTTATACACGATCGAATTATATTTGTTCGATACACTGTTGTCAACATTAATCTAATAAATCGAATACTTAGAAAAAAAAATAGAAATGAATAAAATCTTTGTCTTGGGTTTAGCCCTAGAGAATATCTCTAAATCGAAAAAGAACAAAGAAGAAATTAAGGACAAAATGGGAAATAATCCCGATTTCTTTGTTAATTTGATGTATTTCCAACGAAAAACTGCCAATCCAATTGGCAGTAATGTAAAAATTGGATAGGTCTCGCCGGTCCAACTCCTTCATTTATTCACTTCATCTTTTTCTATCTATCTTATATCCCAATAAAGATATAGCAAACTTATATCCCAATAAAGATATAGCAAAAAAGGCGATTTTGATCGTTAAAGAACATCGCATTCTATGGTAATGGTAACAATAATAAAAAAGGATGAATTGAATAGAGTAAAAGAGGGGGGAGGGGAAATAGTATAGTAGAAAAAAAGGATCCAAAACTATCTACGAATCACCCACACCCTCTTCTCTCTTTTTTATTTAATAGTTCAAAATTTTTAAATTCATTAATTGACTTCCATTTGATTAAGACTAAATTCTGTAAAAACCCCCGCTTTCTTTAAAATATCATAAACAGTTCCTGTGGGTTGAGCGCCTTTTTCAAGAAAATA